GTAATAGAAAGTTTTTAACTTCTTAACTTAATCCTATGATTCCAATCTTTTTTGAAGATAAAAAAAATGGAAATCCAAAAGCTATTCTTTGTGTTTATAATGCCAAAATTTCAAGTCGGCTCACCTGTCTTTTCTCTTGATCCTTACCGGCCTCTTGAATATTCTACTATAATTACTTCATTTTTTTTTTATTCGTGTATGTAATATGATTTTACTGTAGTTTTTTTTTTATTGATAGGAATTTTCTTGTTAAGACCCTCTAGAATCAATTTAAAAACCTCAGATTCATACCAGAACCGCGATGATTTCCAAAGAAAACCTTTAATCGAAGTCCAAAAATTCCCTGAGTAAGAACTGCTGGATCATCACTTATTCAATGAATAGTATAGAATGAAAAAAAAATACAAAGAAATGTCCTTTGATCAAAATAAAAGCGGCAGCAGTTAAAAAGAATAAAAATAGTTCCATTTATTTTTCGAAATTGATTATTCTAACTCTTTCATTTTTTTCGTCCGGTTGCGAGGTCTAAATATAAATATTAAGTATGAATCATAGTTCTAATACTTTAGAATCTATTTCTTTTCTATATTCCGTGCTCCAGATACTCGAATCAATATCTGACGGGGTAAAGCCATCTCTATCAAGAGAAGATGACGTATCCATTTTATGTTCTGTACTATCAATAGGATCAATTATAACAAGTCACACACTCATATTTCGGAAATACAGAAACAAAGAAGTTTCGCGGTCGAACTACCAAATCAAAAAGGAATGGGCTAAAAATTAACGATCTAAATACTAAACTTGACTTTCTATTGAAAAGCTAGTTAGTCGGTTCTTGTTAATCTAATTCTCTAATTCATAGAAATTTGATCCAGTAAAATGGACGAATTATAAATCTCTAAAATAATAGAGAGAAATACTGCAAATAGAGCCATTGCAATCGCCATCAAAGGGGTAGTTCCCCACCCCGGAGCTACCTTTCCATATTCTGAATTCAATGGTTTTAATAAATCTCCTACAACAGTTCGTATTGGACCAGATCTAGAACTACCCTCAACGGTTTGTGTAGCCATAAATCCTATTTTTTTTTTTGAGATCTGTTGACTTTGTATACCATTCTACTGTATAATATAATCCTATAGATCCAGATCCATTGTAGTCTTGATATTATATAATCATGGAAACAGCAACCCTAATTGCCATCTCTCTATCCGGTTTAATTGTTAGTTTTACTGGGTATGCCTTATATACTGCTTTTGGGCAACCCTCTTTACAACTAAGAGATCCATTCGAAGAACACGGGGACTAGTTGAAGTAATGAGCCTCCAATATTACGATATTAGGGCTCATTATTTCAATTGAAATAATTTAAAATCATTTCGTCTTTTTAGTCGGAACTATAGGAGGTTCTCTAAAAAAGATAGCGAAAAAAATGATTCCTAAAGTCGAGACTAAGAGGAATGTATAAACCAATGCTTCCATAGATTTGATTGATCGTGGTTTACAATTATAGCTTTCATACCTAATTTGGGGGGATTATCTCCTGGATAAAGAAAAAGAAAGAACAAGAGTAAAACAAAATGGAATGATTGAAATCAAGATTGATATTGTTGCCTATATCAAATTCAAATAACAACAAAAAAGTCGAATTGAAAAGGAACAAATCTATTTCTATCAGACTACCTGTTTTTTTGTAGTTGGATCTCCAAGTTTTTGGAATGCTCCAAATTCTACTTGAGCATCTAAATCTGGATCAATACCAGCAAAAACATCTCTGAACAAGGTTCTAGCACCATGCCAAATGTGCCCGAAAAAGAAGAGCAGAGCAAACGACGCATGTCCAAAAGTAAACCAGCCCCTTGGGCTGCTACGAAAAACACCATCCGATTTTAAAGTAGCACGATCTAATTCAAAAATTTCACCCAATTGAGCACGTCTAGCATATTTTTTCACAGTAGCAGGATCACTATAACTGACTCCATTGAGTTCGCCACCATAGAATTCAACAGTGACACCGACTTGTTCGACACTATACTTCGATTCCGCCCTTCGAAAAGGAACATCCGCCCTAACAATTCCGTCTCCGTCTACCAAAACAACCGGAAATGTTTCAAAAAAAGTAGGCATACGACGTACAAAAAGTTCACGCCCCTCCTTGTCTCTAAAGATAGGATGCCCTAACCAACCAACGGCTATTCCATCTCCATTGTCCATTGAGCCCGCTCGAAACAATCCCCCTTTTGCCGGATTATTGCCGATGTAATCATAAAAAACTAATTTTTCAGGAATTTTAGACCAAGCTTCTGATAAATTTTGATTTTCGGCTAGCCCAGCACCAACTCTTCGATATATTTCTTGCTGGAAGTATCCCTGATCCCATTGGTAACGAGTAGGACCAAATAATTCAATCGGGGTCGTTGCTGAACCATACCACATGGTTCCAGCAACAACAAAAGCTGCAAAAAATACAGCAGCGATACTACTAGAAAGTACGGTTTCAATATTTCCCATACGCAGCCCCTTGTATAAACGTTGAGGTGGACGCACACTAAGATGGAAAAGGCCCGCTAATATGCCCAGTGTCCCTGCTGCAATATGATGAGAGGCTATTCCACCCGGAACAAAAGGATCAAAACCGTCCACACCCCATGCGGGATTGACAGATTGTACCCTTCCAGTTAGTCCATAAGGATCGGATACCCATATTCCAGGACCAAACAATCCTGTTACATGAAATGCTCCAAAACCAAAACACCCCACCCCTGCTAGAAATAAATGAATGCCAAATATTTTTGGCAAATCCAAAGAAGGTTTTCCAGTACGTTCATCACAAAAGATTTCTAGATCCCAATAGACCCAATGCCAAATAGCCGCCAAAAAGCACAAGCCCGAAAACACAATATGTGCCGCGGCCACCCCTTCGTAACTCCAAATACCCGGATTCGTTATAGTCCCTCCTGTGATATTCCAACCACCCCACGAATTGGTTATTCCTAAACGAGTCATGAAGGGTATAACGAACATACCCTGTCTCCACATCGGGTCAAGAACGGGGTCAGAGGGATCAAAAACTGCTAATTCATATAGGGCCATCGAACCGGCCCAACCAGCAACCAGAGCTGTATGCATTATATGGACAGAAAGTAAACGTCCGGGATCATTTAATACAACGGTATGAACGCGATACCAAGGCAAACCCATGAAAATACCTCTTATATCAACAAAAAATGGATACGATGTAACTTTATTGCACTGTAAAAAACGATCCTATCGACCTTCCCCCTTTAGTAAATTATCTTGCATTAAAGAATGAATATTTGTTCTTGTTTTTTAGTAACAATGGGACCTATTCGTAGGAACAATAAAGAAGCAGATCTATTCTATATCCGATAAGTAACAATACGCAATGCTGGTGTTTTTTTTTTATATGAGTCTTTCTATTGGATATGCGTGTTTCTATTCACGACCAATAAATACAGAATTTTATTTCTTTTCGGATAGGCCCTCCCTGTCCTGAAAGGACAAAGAAGGTTGGCATGCCAACAGGCGTCTATTATGGAATTCACCCGAGAGTACAGTACTCCTTAATTTTGTTTTGGAATGTCCAGTGCCAAAGTCATTGGATGGGTAAGTCACCACCCCCTCAATAGAATATGGAATGTACTTTATCCATTGGTTTACAGAGGATGCAGGTCCGACGAGTTAAAAACGGACTCTCCATTCATTAGATAGATAAGATCACCAAAACTTCGTGATATGCTGGCGAACTTATTCCAATTCAGCAAGAGATCTCAATATTATGCCTTGAAGAGGACTCGAACCTCCACGCTGTTTAGCACGAGATTTTGAGTCTCGCGTGTCTACCATTTCACCACCAAGGCATCTTCAAAGTGAATCATTATTACTTAATATCGAAATAATTCATAGATAGATCTATGAATTATTTCGATCTATCTATGAATTATACTATATTAAAAAAAAAAAGTAACTTTCATTCCTAACGCCATGCATTTTGAATTTACCCATTTATTTTCTATAAAATCTCCCATGATTTGCTCTCATTCTTCGTCGAATCGTATGAATTTTTTTTGTCTACTTTATTTATTTCTTTTTTTTTTTTTATTTTTTTTTTCTCTCTTCTGTCTCGAAAATATTCAATTACGTTTTTTATTATGATCAACGCCAAAACGATCATAATAAAGGTTGCGCATTGATTTAACGCTCGCCCATTTTTTAACAGGGATTTTTCAAGAATATAAATAAAGTGGATCAAACCCTTTTTTATACAATCTACGATAAAGACCCGTAATACTTCGACAAGCACCTTTCCCGACCTAAAAGCATCATCTTTTAAAATGCTCAGAGGTGGTTGGATGTTTTTCCAAAATTTCCAGAACGATTTCTGTAAACCGAGAAAAAATTGTCGGAAAACAAGAAAAGGGTTCGAGCTGCTATTCCGTTTTCGGAATAGCCAGCGAAACTGTCTCATAAAGATGCCGTCGAGTTGTCTATATACCTTTGCTTTGGCGTAAGAACGTAGCATGATAGAAAGACTCATATAAAAAAAAACACCACCATTGCGTATTGTTACTTATCGAATATATATATATAGAAAATTGAGAAATATATGATATATAGATAACCAGTTGTTATGTTATTCCCGTCTACTACGATCTTTGGCTCTGGAACTGAATTATTTTATTCTATTTGAGAAAGACTTCCAGATTCGAAGGAAGTTTAATTGGGATTGTACCGAATCAGAAATGTTATTCTGTTCCATTTCTTAGATTCTTACAATCTATCTATTTTTTTTTATGCATGTTGCTTTTTTTTAATATGTCAATCGAATTGTACGGGGATTCGCCGGGGGCCTGGTACACCCTCATACCAATCCGACTAGTTAGCGGTTCGAAACCCTCCCCAGAAAGTCGTTTAATTATTAATAAAGGAGAATGATATTAATATGAATAATAATAATTCATTTACACATTTACTATTCATAGTTGACCCGTTTTTAGATTTTTAGAAAAGAAAAATTTTGACAAATAAAATAGATCCATTTTTTTTGATTTATAGTAAAATTTCGCCGTTCGTTTTATTGCATTTTTCTACTTTCTGCAGCCCTTGACAATTTAATCTAGATATACTAGGATAAATACAGGCCCGGATATTTCGGGGATCATGGTACAGCCTTCTTTATCTTCTGTTTCAACAGAAGGCTGGGAATATCCATCTATCAAAAATCGATAGATTATGGCCGAAAAGGGGAGAGTCCAGGAAAAGGCGTTTCTCCCGCCACTTAGAGACGGAGGGAGGTTGGCCGGGTGGAGAAAGCTCCTCTCTAAGGGGAAAGAAAGCCGCTAGAAAAAGGCAAGCCGTTAGAGTTAGAAAAAGAAAAATTCGAAAAAAGCAAGCAGATGCCGATTTTTTCTAACTATTTTTGTAAATAAATCAAATAACCCAACGGGGGGTCGGGGCGGATCTCCGCCCGCGCGACTGAGCTCAGCTCAACAATATTATTATTACCTTCCATTTAATTTCAATCTATCAAGGAGAAAAATGAAAAAAAAAAAATATCAAAAACACCTTCGGGCGAGTCCGGTTGTTTTTCAAAGAAACCTTCGAGGGGATCTCGTTGAAACCTTCGGGAGAGTCCGGTCGGTATTTACATGCTCTTTTTTGATTTGAAACATGGTATAAAACGATTTGTATGGATTTGGAAGCAAAGGATAACATTCTTTTGTTACAAGTATAGAACAAATTTCTATTCTCTTGGGCTTTATTTTGAAAAATGAAATTAGATTCTTTTGTTCCCGGATAGAACAAATTTGGAATGAAATCAAGGGAATCTATAAAAATCCAGAGGGGTTCGGTGATATTTTGATTCTCGTAGTCTTACAAATATTTATATCTCTCTTAATAAGAGATATAATAATATTTTTGCATGTTTTGACTCGAGAATTGGTGTTTTTTTAAATCCACCCACTCTGAATGATTTCGATCTATTCATTCTATTTTCTATAGTTATCCTATTTATTGATCTTTTTAATTCGCCCAAAAAATAGGTAATCTCTAAAAAAACAAAAGAATGAGAATCCTATTCCCCCAGTTTAGTTTTAGTTTAGTTTTCATTTTTCGATTGATTAAAGTAAAAAGAACAGATATTAGGAAGAAATTCAACAAACTGGTTGAAATGGAGTTGGAGCCACTATTACTTAAAATAATAATTATTTTATTAAAAATAATTTGGTTTTTACTTCAAAAATTATTATGATTTTAAGTATATAGTATATAACATATATCGAAATATTGATCTATTCAATATTTCGATATATTCATTATACTTTATTTTATTTATTAATAATTAATAATTAAAATGGGTTGCCCGGGACTCAAACCCGGAACTAGTCGGATGGAGTAGAAAATGCATTGTTTAATCAAATAAAACAATAAAACCAAGCCGTGCATGCATTTTTCATTGCACATGGCTTTCCCTATGTATACATCTAAACCTGAGTAACTTCTCCAGAACAGTAAAGTAATAAGATAAAAATAGAAAAATACTAAGAATAATCAAAAGATTTATTATCATAGACATGTTTCTTGTAGAAATCGAGGGCAAAATAAATCCCGTTATTTCGTTCTACATTCCTCATCTTCAATAAAATATTTATTATTTTTCGATTTTTTCCTTTTGATTCGTAATAAATCTTATTCATTTTTATCTTTGATTATGGATTTATTCTACTCTATACTTATTCTGTATACTCTATATATAATAGGTAGATCTATATTTATCTATTTATATCTGTTATACTACGTATAATTTTTTAGCTATACGTAGTATAATTTTTAAAATAGACTTAGTATAAGTCTATATGAATTCTAGTGATTATAGACTATCTTTATTGCAATATAAGAAAAATCAAAATATTAATAAATATACCAATCAACAAAAAATAACAGGTAATATGAAATTGAGGTACCCCATTTTATGATAAACTTACCGTCCCTTTTTGTTCCTTTAGTGGGCCTAGTATTTCCGGCAGTTGCAATGGCTTCTTTATTTCTTCATGTTCAAAAAAACAAGATTTTTTAGATACGGGCAGTAGGCACAAGTCTCATATATATATATTTATTTTATTAAAGTTAAATTTATTTGGATTTGTTATTTTGTTCTATATTTTTAAGAATTATTCTCTTAAATTAAAAAAGAAAAGTACTCTTATAATATTATATAAGCCTAATATAGGATTAAGGAGGGTTTAATATAACAACAAAAATATTAATATACCAATCAACAAAAAATAACAGGTAATATGAAATTGAGGTACCCATTTTATGATAAACGTTTATGTGTTTTTAGTGGGCCTTGTATTAATTGTAATGTCTGCTTTATTGGTTCATGTTCCCAAATTCATTAGTTGGGAAGCAGAAAAACATGGTTGTCGTTCACAAGACGCATGGCTTGACATTGTACCGGGGTCCAAAAAAACAATCAATTTCTTCTGGGCTTCTTTCACTCTTTTAGGTTCATTAGGGGTGTTATATATTTCCGTTTCCAGTTATTATGGTAGGCATTTTTTCTCTTTCATTTCGTCCGAATTTGTAGTTCCTTTTTTACCACAAGGGGTCACGCTTACTTTCTATGGAATCGCGGGTCTCTTTCTAAGTTTACATTGGTGGCTTCTTATTTTTTGGAATGTGGGGAGTGGTTATAATTTTTTCGATAAAAAAAATCGAATGGTTTGTTTTTTTCGTTACGGATTTCCTGGAACATATCGTCGTATTTTTCTCCGAGTTCGTATGGCAGATATTCAGTCCCTCATACTACAAGCTAACCCTAATCCAGAACCTAGTAGTGGTGTCCTTTATATGCAAACCAGAGAACAGGGGACCATTCCCTTGACTCCTGTTGATAATTATTATGATAGGACTCCACACAACGTTATACAAAAAGCTTGGGACTTGTCCAGATTCTTGAGTATACCAATGGAAATCGTTCCGTATTCTTGAGTCTACCAATGCAAATCGTTGTATCAAAAAAATTTAGAAAAATAAATGCTTTCTCTAAGAAAGCATTTATTTTTCTATTTCATTTTTAATTCATAGCTTTTGAAACACGATTTTTCTTCTTTATTCAAATTGGCAGTGTATTATTTTTTCTTATTTGATTTCTATTTCTATATTCTTTTGTATTCTTTTTTTTCCAAATTAAAGAAAAAAAACTTCCAAATGATAAATAAAAAAGCAAAAATAGATTTTCAATTTATATGAAAAATTCGAAATGGATATATTATAGGCTATATTACTTCTATTTACTTGTAATAGAACTTATGCTTGATAGAAAGATTATTATTATATCATAGTTGACAAATGAGATGAAACTGAGACGAAAAATGGCAAAAAAGAAAGCATTCATTCCCCTTCTATGTCTTACATCTATAGTCTTTTTGCCCTGGTGCATCTCTTTTACATTTAAGAAAAGTGTGGAATCTTGGATTACTAATTGGTGGAATACGAAAGAATCCGAAATTTTCTTGAATATTATTCAAGAAAAAGATCTTTTAAAGAAATTCATAGAGTTCGAGGAACTGTTCCTCTTGGATGAAATGCTAAAGGAATACCCGGAAACACGTTTACAAAACCTTCGTATCGAAATCTACAAAGAAACCATCCAATTGATCGAGACGAACAACCAAGATCATATCCATACGATTTTGTATTTCTGTACAAATATAATAGGTTTCCTTATTCTAAGTGGTTATTCTATTAGGAGTAATCAAGAACTCATTATTCTTAACTCTTGGGTAAAAGAATTTCTATATAACTTAAGTGACACAATAAAAGCTTTTTCGATTCTTTTATTAACTGATTTTTGTATAGGATTCCATTCGACTCATGGTTGGGAACTAATGATTGGGTCTGTCTATAAAGATTTTGGATTTACTCAGAATGAGCAAATTATATCTGGTCTTGTTTCCACTTTTCCAGTCATTTTAGATACTCTTTTTAAATACTGGATTTTCCGTTATTTAAATCGTGTATCTCCGTCGCTTGTAGTTATTTATCATTCAATGAATGACTGAAAAAATGATCCACGGATCCTATTCTAAAATTTGTTTTTTTGTATATATATAAAAGCTAACCATTCAAAATGGAACTTATTCTTTTTCGTTCTACTCATATTCTTCCTATATTCTAGGAAAATGATTTGAGTAAATAGCAGAATCATGGATAGGGAACTGCGCCAGTAACCTACCTAATCTTATTGTAGAAATTTTCAGGATCAATGATTGGACCATGCAAACTAGAAATGCTTTTTCTTGGATAAAGGAAGAGATTACTCGATCCATTTCCGTATTGCTCATGATATATATAATAACTCGAGCCCCCATTTCAAATGCATATCCCATTTTTGCCCAACAAGGTTATGAAAATCCGCGAGAAGCTACCGGCCGGATTGTATGTGCTAATTGCCATTTAGCTAATAAGCCCGTAGATATTGAGGTTCCACAGGCGGTACTTCCCGATACTGTATTTGAAGCAGTTGTTCGAATTCCTTATGATATGCAAGTGAAACAAGTTCTTGCTAATGGTAAAAAAGGGGCTTTGAATGTGGGGGCCGTTCTTATTTTACCAGAGGGTTTTGAATTGGCCCCTCCCGATCGTATTTCGCCAGAGATTAAAGAAAAGATAGGTAATTTGTCTTTTCAAAGCTATCGTCCCACCAAAAAAAATATTCTAGTGGTAGGCCCCGTTCCCGGGAAGAAATATAGTGAGATTACCTTCCCTATTCTTTCTCCGGATCCCGCTACTAAGAGAGATGTTCACTTCTTAAAATATCCTATATACGTAGGCGGGAACAGAGGAAGGGGTCAGATTTATCCTGACGGCAGCAAGAGTAATAATAATGTTTATAATGCTACAGCAACTGGTATAGTAAACAAAATTATACGAAAAGAAAAGGGTGGATACGAAATAACGATAGTGGCTC